TTTTTGATCTCTCAGAAATCTCATAAAATGGACTTTCTATAGACCCCCAATGACCAATCCTCGCATGAATTGCTAGGGATCCAATAAGTCCAACATTGATTCCTTCAGACGTGTCAATTGGACAAATGCGTCCATAGTGACTAGGATGGATATCTCGTATCCGAAAACTAGTAGTTCGCCCCGTCAATCCTCCGGGGCCCAAATAACTCAATTTTCTCCCATGAACTATTTGGGTCAATGGATTAGTTCGATCCAGAACTTGAGATAATGGATGTAATCCAAAAAAAGATTCAAAAGTGGTTGTTGGTGGAGTTGAAGTCACCAAATTCTGAGGAGTCGGTATCAATTTAAGTCTAATTGCTCCACATATAGTTCCTCTAACCATATTTTCTAAACGAACCAGAGCCAATCCGAATTGATCTTGTAAGAGATCTGCTACGGAACGAATACGTTTATTTTTCAAATGATTCATATCGTCAAGTGTACCCATTCCAAATTTCATTCCAATCAAATGATCCGCAGCTGCCAATATATCTCGCGGTAACAAAAATGTATTGTTTTGAGGTATATCAAGATTCAGCCTTCGGTTCATATTTCGTCGACCAATCCTTCCTAATTCACATCTTTGTTGAAAAAATTTTTTTTGTAATTCTTTGCACAAAGATTCAGAAAATACTGGATCTCCGCCTACACAAGCAAATTGTTGATAAAACTCCAAAATAGCATTCTCTTTTGACCCAATTTTTTTTTTCTCCTTATCATTCAGGAAAGACAAGAAAATTTCAGGATAGCAAACATTCTCTAGAATTTCGCTTAAATTCGAACCCATAGCTGATAATAGAACTAGAATAGATATTTTCTGTTTCCTACTCACACGAGCCCATATCCTTGCTTTTCTATCAATCTCTAATTCTAATCTTCCCCCCCAATCCGATATTATGGTGCCAGTATAGACCAAAATTCCGTTATGGTCCAATTCTGACCGGTAATAGATACCAGGGCTTTGCAATATTTGATTGATTACAATTCTATATATTCCATTTGCTATAGAAGTTCCCAGAGAGTTCATTAGAGGAATGTTTCCAATAAAAATTGTTTGTTCTTGGATATCCTTACTGCTTTTCCAAATTAATCCTGCGGATACATATAATTCAGAGGAATAAGTAAGTGATTCATATACAGCATCTTTTTCTTTTATCAAGGGTTCTACCAATTGGTATGTTTCCGCAAATAATTGAAATTCAATTTCTTGATCCGGATCTTCAATTTTTGGAAACTTATAAAGTTCTTCTCTTAAGCCCCGATCAATGAACCTACAAAAACCTTCAAATTGTATCTGATTCAACTCGGGTATTGTAGACATTCCCGCATTTTCACCCCCAATCATTTTATTTTCAATTTCCCCTTTCTATTTTATGGAAAATATCCCATGATTTGCTGTCTCATTCTTCATCGAATCACATGAAATTTTTTTTAACTAACTCCGTATATGAAATACCTGTTATGAAAAGAGGAAAAAAAAAAAATAAAATGAATCGAATTTTATACTCAAATTGGAATTTGCAACAAAACAAACAGATAGAATCTAAATTCTAAATGGAAAGGAATTCAAAAAATCCACCTAGACTTCTGGTTTTTTTAAGAATATCAAAACAAAAAAATGGATTCCATTTCTAACATTATTATGTTATGATATTACATATTTAAATTCGATTGGATACCAGAAAAAAAAATCAACTCGGGATTTGCTCTGCTCGATAAATACCCAATCTAATAATCAGAAACAATATAGAATTGATTTTTTTAGCACTTAACCCCTTTTCAAAATTGTTAAAAAAAGAATTAGAATTCGCAGAGACGAGAGATTTTTTTTACCCCCCCCTTTTTTTTAATTTGAGAATACGATTGGAGTGCGTAATAAAGCTTGTATTTATTAAACATGCACAAATCTAACTCTCGCTATAGCTATCTATATATATGTCTCTTACTTTATGGCGGTCCTATTCGTTCGGGACAGAGCATGTTGTGGTAATTTTAGATTTTCTATTCAATTTATTTAATGAAAATGAATTGTTAAAAAAAAATGGGAGCACGAGAATTTTATTATAAATTCTCTAGAGTATACCTATTCCATACGGAATATGGATAAGATACCCGATTAGATATTATCTGTGTAACAATTAATATTTATGTTCTGGGGTTTACATATACTGACAGTTGCTGTTATAATTGAAATGGAGAAGGATTTTTTTTTCAATAAAAAGAGCAATATTGATTAATTATGTATCAAATTGGATTTTCTTATCTCATAAAGACAAAACACCATATTCTCGATTCAAATTCAAGAATCGTTCAGGAATTTATAGTTAACGGTTCCATTTTGTCCTTCCATTTTTGCGTTTGTCGCTGAAGGTGCACGTGTTTGTTTTTTCAATAAAAAAAAAAGGGGGGGGGTATTCTCAGATATTTTTTTTTTTTTTTTATGGTTTTGGCGGCATGGCCGAGCGGTAAGGCGGGGGACTGCAAATCCTTTTTCCCCAGTTCAAATCCGGGTGTCGCCTCTGATCGACAAGAGAATTGAACTAGTTTATTCCGTTTTGTTGATAGAAAACTTGCATTTTTTTTTACAGTAGAAGCAAAGCGGGAGAGGATAAAAGAACTCTTGAGACTTCTTTGATTCTAAATTCTAAGCATGGGGGGGGGGGTTGCTCCCTAAAATGCTGTAAATCTTTGCGTCACGGACTCAAGGAAAGATTATAGTAGTGAAAAGGAATCGATAAATCTTGAGATGATAGTCCCTTTATTCCATTACTACTGTAGTGTCCGTCTACTGACCGGGTCTTGAATTAGATTGGATAGGGATAGGTCGGACAGAGAATCTAATTCCATTTTTAGTTGGGGAAGGGGCAGAAGAAACCTTGCATACAGACTCATGAAAGTCTATGAGCGTTCCGGCAGTTATTCAATATTAGTTAGATTGAATAGCTAATTGGCTTTCTTTTTTTTTTTTTTTTAATAGTTCTTATTTTAATATAATATTTTTATTTAATAAAAAAAATTGAATTAATAAATCTTTTTTAATCTTTTTTATTCTATTAGAATTCTAATAGAATAAAAAAGATTAAAAAAAAGAAAAGATTTCTTTTCGGTAACCTCTAGTCAAAGAAATAGTTTATTTAATAGGCTTTCTTCTGATTTGATTGTTTTAGAGAATGAATCGGGAGACAGTAAGGATTACTCAAATGGAAATAAGAGTATGCAAAGTAATCTGTCTTGATTCTATATATATATTCTACCTTTTAATAAAATGAGAGGAAACAAAAGAAAAACATAGGTCTTTGTATTCCTACCTGTTAGTAACAAAAATTTCCTTAATACTTCCAAGGAAGTTTCCGGATATTTTGTTTATCCGTAATGTTTTCCGATTCTACTAGAAATCAGATAAAAACTTGTTAGACGTTCTTTCTAATTGGATTTATTGGATTGTTTCGTGTTAATAGTGTTAGGCCAGAATAGAATCCCTTTTTGACTCTGTACCAGCGATTCCACTATTATTATGGTTTATAGTATTATTAGTGATTAATACAATACAAAAACAAAAAAAAAGAAAATAAAACCAGAAGAATTAGTGAACAACACTGAAATAATTCCTTCATATTGATATTGTTGATAGAGATAGGAGAAAAAATCGACATGGATATAGTAAGTCTTGCTTGGGCTGCTTTAATGTTAGTTTTTACATTTTCCCTTTCTCTCGTAGTATGGGGAAGAAGTGGACTTTAAAGGTCCTACTAATTGAGTTAAGGGATCAAACTGTATCAATTGTTTTATAGCTGGGTTCTGAAATTTTTTATACTATTGAATTTAAGTATTTGTATTTAATTAATACCAATTAATTGAATTCAATTATATCTGCATTTCGGAAGTCTGTCTATTGTATTCGAGTGGTGTAATGTATTCTATGCATAATATAGAAATACAAAAAACTCTTTCAATCAAACAAATATTTGAATTATTCCCATGTTCGTGTCAAGGGGATAAAAAAAAATAGGAAATGGATTCCTATTCCAACCGAATTCTTCTTAAGATTTCTATTTAGATGAACTGGCTCTTACCAAAGTTATATATCGAAAATGAGGAACCACGGAAACCCCCTCTAACACTCCTTTTCTTTTTTCAAAAAAGAGAGAACTATATATATATAGTTTTGTTATTGGTTATTAAGCGGATACACAAGTTCGATAGGAAACAAAATCGACATAGGAGTTGTCTAACGAGATACTACACATAATAAGATGTTGGCGTTGCCTTAGGCGAATACCATATTACGTATTTACCTTACCACTTGCTTGTTTTCTTTTTTTATTTGTATTTTTGTTTTTGGTTCGAAATTGGATTTATGCTTTCTTTATTGAACTCATTTGCAATCATGGTTCAAATGTTAAAAAAAAAATGGGTTGGGTTTTACCACCAATCTTTTCGAAATACGGAAAAAGCTTCTCATCGAAACCCCGGACCATCTGTTAACTATTTAATAACAACTATTTAATCAATTACTTCTTGGAAATGCTAAAAAGATTACTTGATTTTTTTATATGATACCGGGATTGGTATTGAAAAGAATCATAAATCCATAAATTCGAATAGGAAGAATAAGAGTTGCTTTTGGATTATTACAGATTGATTGGAACCAATACAAATCAAATAGATGAACCAAAGAAGAAAATTGGGATACTATGCTATGTACATTACATATAATGTAATTGAGATTCTATAATATATAAATAAGAAGATATATATGAATATGAAGATACATATTGTGGATTGATCCATATTATTTTATAGAGTAAAACTTTTTACACTACAATAATAGATGGATAATATGGTAGAAAGAAATCAAATCGATTTCTTTCTACCATACTATCCGGATTTCATAGGATTCTGTTGATTCTAGTCCGATTATTTCATTTAAACCTTAAGACCAAAAATGGAATCTTTTTTTTTTTTTTTCATTGCATTGACATGAATTAAGAAATCATGTTTGTTTAAGTAAAATTAGTCACTTTGACTTACCGTTTTTACGTAAATTATAAGTAAAAAGGCAGTAGGAACTAGAATGAACAGTGCAGTAGCAATAAATGCGAGAATATTTACTTCCATAATCTCTATGCTTTATTTCTCTTTAATTTCCAATAAATAACTCGGGATTTAATCCCATAGAGATGATAAATCTTTCGTCGGTAAATTCAATGGTATAAATTACATCTCGATGATATCAAATGGGGATCAATATCATGAATAACAATATCTGAGCTATCAAATCGATTCATCGTCGAGAATTGAATAGTATAACATAGGAAGATCTTTTATCCATACCAAATTCCAAAAATGTTGTTTCCGATGCAATCAAAAATTCCGTTTCTTTTTTTTTTTACTTTAACTTTAAGATAAAGGTTCCGACGAAGAAAGAAAAAAAAGAAGGATCACTGTTAGGAATGAGATTTTGTTTGTTATTTTTATTGTTATTTTGATTCCCTTTCACACACGAAATGAATTGATGTCTTTTTTTTGGATTTGTATCCATCGGGACTGACGGGGCTCGAACCCGCAGCTTCCGCCTTGACAGGGCGGTGCTCTGACCAATTGAACTACAATCCCAGGGAAAAGGGCGTACAGCATAGATATTCTTATGATTTCATTCAAACCCTTTCTTTTTCGATTTTAGATTAGAGAATCGTTTTGCTATAACTGACAGAGGCGGGACTTATATATATTATTGATATATATCAATACGCACTTTATTTAGAGAGATCGACACGGATTACGAGTAATCCGTTCGTTATTGCCAAATCAATTCAAAAATGAATCAATCATCAATAAAAAACAAAGACTCTTTTTTATTTACTTTAATCTTTTACTTTAATCCTTTCCTTATACTTTATACTTAGAGATCCTGATATGAATCTAGATCATTATCAAGATTCGAACTTCCGAAATATATTTATATATTATATATATATATTATATATATTTATATATGTAATGTAATATGGTACGGAAAAAAAGAGCGCTAGATATTTATCATATTTTATTTTCTTCCTTCCGTATCCGAGCACATCGGCCATTTCCGGAGAACAACAAATGGGTTATTTCATTTCATGGTGGATCGGCAAATTATTGGGCCGAGCTGGATTTGAACCAGCGTAGACATATTGCCAACGAATTTACAGTCCGTCCCCATTAACCGCTCGGGCATCGACCCAGGAAGAATCAATTTAAGTCTTTTTTTATAATCCATGATCAACTTCCTTTCGTAGTACCCTACCCCCAGGGGAAGTCGAATCCCCGTTGCCTCCTTGAAAGAGAGATGTCCTGGACCACTAGACGATGGGGGCCTACTTTGCCCGACCGCCGTTATACTATGAACATAGTATAAACAGTTTTTTTTTTAATTGTCAATAGATTGGAATGATATGATTCGATCAGAAGGATCTTTCCATTTTTCATAATATAATTCCATACCATAGAATTTGGGGGTTCATCATTACGATTTCGAAATTGTTCATTCCAATCGCCAATCTATAATTCCAAAAAAGAAAAATAGGATGAGTAATGCGAAAGAAGGATAGGATCCTTTCAGGGAATGATTGGTTTGCTGGAAAAGGCGGGGGGTTAAAACTGAATTTCTTTCACTTTTATTCATTGTTAAGATTCGGTAGGTATATCTCTATTTCATCCTAAGCCGGAAAAAACCGATAATCAATCTGAAAATCGGGTAGAAGGATAGGGATAAACAAGTTATTGAAAATTTTTGTATTTTCAATAAGAATTGGTTGAAGGACAGGAAAATAGAAATCCATTTTTCAATGATTCGATAAAATATTTGAATTGGTGGGTACATGTATCAATACTCAATACAATGAATTTCGTTATGATGAGGATGACTTCAATTCGAATTCGAATCGGTTTTGAAATAATTCATTACATTGATATTTATCAAATCTAATATCAATAAACCCTTTTATTAACTATATTCTATTCACTAGGTAAATCGAATTTTTTCTTAATGAGTCGCTATGTAGATAATATATATATATCTATGTGCATATATTCTAATCTTATCTATATAAGAAGTATACGCAGTAACAAATATATGTACTAGACTCATATTGGCTTATTCCTGAATAAGGAATTGAATCAAGCGGAGCCCTTTTAACTCAGTGGTAGAGTAACGCCATGGTAAGGCGTAAGTCATCGGTTCAAATCCGATAAGGGGCTTTGTACCTTTTTCATAAAACTCCAGCAGTAGTATTCGTATTTGAAGGAAGAATAGAGATATTGTTTTTATTTCTAATAAAAAAAACTAAGGAATCGTAGAATTTCATTAGAAAATGGAATTATGAATTTTAATAAGTTATTGTTATCATTCTAATGAATTCAAATTATAGTAAACTAATTCTAGTTAGAAAGTGGAACATTTTTATTAGTCTCTTTTTTTTA